GAATATGAAAATAGCCCCTCTGGCTATGATACATAAATAAGATAAAATCAGAATCAAACCCGTATTTTGCTTACTTAACCTTAGGTTAATTTGATTTGATAAAAGGGAATAAAATTGCCCGAACCTCTGCTATTTTATTTGAGTTTAGGTTTAATTAAGTTTGACGAGAATAATACTCTACGACTAGCAATTCATTTATTTTTAAACCGACCCATTTACTATCTATTATTTGATTGACCAGTCCTTTATATTGGACTGGGTGAAGAGTCAAATGGTTTGGCACTTCCGCCTGAGGGGAAGAGTCGAGAGAATTTTGAATCAGAGTTCTGGATTTTTGTTCATCCTTCGCCATAATAATATCTCGGGGTTTGCAGCGATAACTTGGTATATCTACTATACGCCCATTCACTAAAATATGTCTATGGTTAACTAATTGGCGGGCTGCGGGAATAGTCGAAGCCATGCCCAATCGAAAAAGGATGTTATCCAAACGCATTTCAAGTAATTGTAGTAAAACTTGACCTGTTGACCCCTTGGCTTTTCCGGCGATATGAACGTATTTAAGTAATTGTCGTTCTGTAAGACCATAATGAAAACGCAATTTTTGTTTTTCTTCTAGGCGAATACGATATTGAGATTTTTTCCCGGAACGCGATTGGTTTCTAAGATCACTCCCGGCTTTAGGCCTTTTATTAGTTAGTCCTGGTAAAGCCCCCAGGCGGCGTATTTTTTTGAAACGAGGTCCTCGGTAACGCGACATAAAATAAAGACTCCTTAATTCTTATTAAGAATTCATTTCATTCTTTTTTTTTTTTTTTGAAAATTTTATTTTTTACAGAATAAATCTAAACTCAAACTGAACTAAATGAAGCGAAGTTTGCTGAAGTAGTGTACTTGTACTATTGCTATACAGAAGAATGAGATAAATTGGATAAATAGTCAAACTTTCTATTATTATATATATATATATAAATATATAATTTAAATTAATATATATATAATATATAATATTAATTAATATATAATAATATAAGATCCTTTTCCTGGCATAGTCAGGAGTTCCCCCTATAACTTAATAACCTATAACTTAATAAATTCATGGATTTTGGAAAGAGGGGAAGACACTTTTCAATCTTCTTTGATTTCAAAGAAAGATTCTCAATTTTTCAAAAATGGAATAAAAAAATGAAAAATATAAAAAAGCCGGCTATCGGAATCGAACCGATGACCATCGCATTACAAATGCGATGCTCTAACCTCTGAGCTAAGCGGGCCCGCATTATAGTAATAGAAATTTTCTATGCATAGCATAGGAATTCAAGACACTATTACTATAAGTATAGTGTCTCTAGAAATATAGAAAAGAACAGAATCCATAATTACCAATAAATATTGGATATTATAGAACATAATAATTTCTATAGCGATATAAAATTTTGATTTCTTTATCACAATGCTAAATTAGAATAGAATAATATTCGACAGCCAATCTTAACTATTTTTAGATAGTCAAACTTTTTTTTATTTTGAATTCACATGATATTTGAAATTCTTTTTGTTACACTTCTATCCTACAATATTTCTTTCTAATTTGTTTGATTAATTATAACTAATCAAACATTCCTCGGCTTTCATTCGAAAAAGGGGAAGTTAAAAAAAGAATCGACCCTTTAAGTATCCCAGTTGCATGGGAAAAATGGCATGAAGAGAAAGATATATAAAGGATATATATCAATCTATATTGAATTGCCGATACAGAAATGATAAAATCCAATTTGATTGAATCAAATATGGGTTTCCTATAGGTAAGAAAAAAATACTTTTTCGAGATAGTAATCGCTATCTAATAAATTCATAAATTCAAAGGTTCCAGTATAAATGAAAGAAAAAAGGAATAATATTCTAATAAAATCTTAATCTCAAAACAAAAGACAAAAAGAAGGGGGATATGGCGAAATCGGTAGACGCTACGGACTTAATTGGATTGAGCCTTGGTATGGAAACTTACTAAGTGATAACTTTCAAATTCAGAGAAACCCCGGAATTAATAAAAATGGGCAATCCTGAGCCAAATCCTGTTTTCCCAAAACAAAGGTTTCAAAAAACGAAAAAAAGGATAGGTGCAGAGACTCAATGGAAGCTGTTCTAACAAATGGAGTTGACTGCGTCGGTAGAGGAATCTTTCCATGGAAACTTTATTTTATAAAGGATGAAAGATAAACGCATCTATTGAATACTATATCAAATGATTAATGTTGGCCCGAATCTATTTTTTTAATATGAAAATCAAAAAATGGAAAAATCGGTGTGAATTTTTTTCACGTTGAAGAAAAAATAGAATATTCATCAACTCATTCACTCCGTAGTCCGATAGATCTTTTAAAGAACTTATTAATCGGACGAGAATAAAGATAGAGTCCCATTCTACATGCTACATATCAATACCGGCAACAATGAAATTTATAGTAAGAGGAAAATCCGTCGACTTTAAAAATCGTGA